ATGGTGTGGATCAACCGGAGGAGGTTTGCATAAAAGTATTTGCCCCAAGGAGTAATCCTAGAATTCCGTCTGTTTTCTGGATTTGGAAAAGCGCGGATTTTCAAGAACGGGAATCTTATGATATGTTGGGAATCTATTATGATAATCATCCGCGCCTGAAACGTATTTTGATGCCCGAAAGTTGGATAGGATGGCCTTTACGTAAGGATTATATTGCCCCAAATTTCTATGAAATACAAGATGCTCTTTGAATGATAAGAAATTAATCTTTCTTCACTTCTATGATTCCAGGTACTCGAGGAATATTTTTACATTTTGTTCAAGATCAAACAGAGTCATTGGACTTTCATTCATATTATAGATGCGCGAAATAAAACAAAATAGGGTTTCATTGATATTCCCCAAAAATTGGGAAGATTTTTTTTTTTTCAGATGAGCTGGTAAAATGAACCAAAAGAGTTCTTTATCATGAACTTTGTACCGCGCACATCATTTAGAAGGGTTCTAGAAAGTCACGTAGAGGGAAATAAAGAAATAGAAAATGCAAAAAAAAAAAATGAAAAGAAATGAAAGGGTTTTGGATTCTATTTGTACTGTATCTATCTGAAATGATTTTTTCTATTCCCACTGTTTTACTCTTTTAGACTTTGGGGTTTTCAACCAACTAAAAAAACTTCACTTTTCGGATATGTATGAAGTATTAACATTCTTTTTGAATGAAAGAAAGCACCCTACGAGCAAACAAAAAAGAAGAGGAAACATAATCTAATTTTTTCTTTAACCTATATATGGATTCTATCTATTTTAGAATATTGTATTCTTTACTCATCTACAAAAAATTGGGGCATATCTTTAGACAACCAAAGGGGTATATCGCTAGAGACAAAAATAGATACGTATATATCATGATCTATATCGATTAATTTGTATGAGTATACATTATTATATTAACCACATGTCAGGAACCAGATTTGAACTGGTGACACGAGGATTTTCAGTCCTCTGCTCTACCAACTGAGCTATCCCGACTCTTCCCGGTGCATCATTTCCATATTACTACTACTAAATACTACTAAAAGAAAGGGCGCTTAGGCTATGTCAATTCAATTAAATAGACTAAAAAGCATTACAAAGTCTTACGCAGGCCCTTGAATTTTTTGGATCTTCAAAAATAATACTTTTTTTTTTAGTTAATTTGAATTCAAAATAACGATATGGACTGTGAATATTTCAAATAGGAATTCCTTGCTCATAGATGTTCATTTGAGCGTATATCTTATATATAATATATAAGATATATAAGAAGACTTGTGAAAAGAGAGAAACATTTCTCTGCCGATTTTTTTTTTTTTGTTTGTGAAAGAGTGAATGAGAAACGTAGCTAATTTTGAACCGCTGAAAAAAAAGGGGGGGGATAAAAAGATAGTTAGAAAGGAAAACCGATCTTTTTTGGGGATAGAGGGACTTGAACCCTCACGATTTCTAAAGTCGACGGATTTTCCTCTTACTATAAATTTCATTGTTGTCGGTATTGACATGTAGAACGGGACTCTATCTTTACTCTCGTCCAATAAGTTAGTTCTTCAAAAGAACTATCAGACCATAGAGTGACTGATTTGATCGGCGAATATTCGATTCTTCCTTCCATTTGGAATCGATTCACAATCCATTTTCAATTTTTCATATACATATAAAATAAAAAATGGATTCGGATCTCATTAATTTTTGCTATTTCAGTACAAATACGTACGTATATAGGTTCATCCTTTCCGGAGTTTCGATAGAAAGATTCCTCGACCAACGCAGTCAACCCTATTCGTTAGAACAGCTTCCATTGAGTCTCTGCACCTATCCTTTTTTTTTTCTTTCTGAACCACCTTTTTATGAAAACAGGATTTGGCTCAGGATTGCCCATTTTTAATTCCAGGGTTTCTCTGAATTTGAAAGTTCTCACTTAGTAGGTTTCCATACCAAGGCTCAATCCAATCAAGTCCGTAGCGTCTACCAATTTCGCCATATCCCCCTTTTTCTAGGATCTCTTTGGGATGCCATCTCCTTCTTTCTTTCATTTATGCTGGAGCCATCAAATTCTTTAGATGAAAATTCCTATATAGAAAATATAAAAAATATAGGGGTCTCCTCCTATTTGTTTGTGCTTTTTTTTTGTCTATATTCTTTCATCTCTATCAGAGGACCGGCATTTGTTCCAATCAGAAATGATTCTATCATTGATGTATCTGCAATTCAATATGGATGGATATATACCACATATATCCCTCTTTTCCTCTCCATTTTTACGAGATATTTAGAATACTTGAAGGGTCAATTCTTTTTTTTTATCCCCTACTTTTTCGAATTAAACCAGAGGAATGTTTCATTTTGATCTGTATCCTTATCTTTTCCTTAGGGCTGGCCCACTATAACATTATAATTAGAATCTAATTCTTTTACTAAAATACTAAAAGTATACCTAATCCATAGAATATATAACTTTATTTTATTTTTTTTTTTAATATATTAGAAAATTTTGAATTTCATTGTTCTCTCATATTAATATATTAATTTTATGTTATGTAATTTTTAAAATTTTATTTATTTTATATATAAATAGAATTATATATTCTATTTAATTCTATTCCATTCTTTCTATATGCATATCTATATTCATTATGAATTATGAATAGTTAACTAGGATCCCACTATTCTATTTTATGAAATTCCTGTGGACAACACAAATTTGTGTTGTTATCTAAGCCTGCTTAGCTCAGAGGTTAGAGCATCGCATTTGTAATGCGATGGTCATCGGTTCGATTCCGATAGTAGGCTTTTCTTTCGTTAGGTCAACTTTTTTTTTTTTACTTTTACATTTTTACACAATGAATAATGTCTCCTTGAAATCTTATTGAAAAGACTTTTCCCTCGGCTGGTCACTGATCTATATCTATTATCGTGTAAGAACTCCCAACTATGAAAAAAAAAACTGATTGGAGCAATGAGATCTCTCCCGAACAAATTAGGAAAAGTATCCCTAAACTCTTACTATATATTTACTATATATAATATATAAAATATACAAAAAAGTCTGGATATTGATACAATTCATCTCATTTTTTTTCTTTTTTGTTGTAGTCTACTTCAGTAGATGTCGCTTTGTTTATCGTTTAGTTCAGTCTTAATTTAGGTTTATTCTATAATTCTATAAAATAAATTTGATAAAAAAAATAAAGGAGTATTTATGTCTCGTTACCGAGGGCCTCGTTTTAAAAAAATACGCCGTCTGGGAGCTTTACCGGGACTTACTAGTAAAAGTCCTACATCCGGAAGTGATCCTCGAAACCAATCGCGTTCCGGGAAAAGATCTCAATATCGTATTCGTCTAGAAGAAAAACAAAAATTGCGTTTTCATTATGGTCTGACAGAGCGACAATTGCTTAAATATGTTCGTATCGCTGGAAAAGCCAAAGGTTCAACAGGTCAGGTTTTACTACAATTACTTGAAATGCGTTTGGATAATATACTTTTTCGATTAGGTATGGCTTCGACCATTCCAGGAGCCCGACAATTAGTTAACCATAGGCATATTTTAGTTAATGGTCGTATAGTGGATATACCAAGTTACCGCTGCAAACCCCGAGATATTATTACGACAAGAGATGAACAAAAATCCATAGCTCTGATTCAAAATTCTCTTGATTCATTCCCACATGAGGAATTGCCAAAACATTTGACTCTTCACTCATCCCAATATAAAGGATTAGTCAATCAAATAATAGATAGTAAGTGGGTTGGTTTAAAAATCAATGAGTTGCTAGTCGTAGAATATTATTCTCGTCAGACTTGAACCTAACTAAAACAACAAGGAACAGGGGTTCGGGTGCTCCTCCCTTTTTCGTCGAAGTAAATTGACTTTACTTTAGATGAGAGACTTGATCCGGATTTTTTCCTATCCCATTTAGGTATCAAAAGTGGATCGGGGTCAATTTTCATGCCTTGGCTACCCTTTACCTGTATTTTTGTACTACAGCAATTAGGAATAGCGAATCTATATCAAAGAAAGGTTTAACTGTTAGAATAATAGTATCTATTCGTATTTGATACATTGCGGTTTGTAACGTTCGTAAATTAGATTAGGTGAAGGTACGGAAAGAGAGGGATTCGAACCCTCGGTAAACAAAAGCCTACATAGCAGTTCCAATGCTACGCCTTCAACCACTCGGCCATCTCTCCTACAAAATATTATGATTAAGACCCAGAAAACGAGTGAATATCGAGTCATTTCATTTATAGTATTGCAGTAAGTATAGGTATGGTCAATCAATTATAGAAAAAAAAGAAGGATCTTCTTTCGGGGTTCGGGAGATATAAAGGGATATTTTTTTATTGTGAAAACCCATTAAAAACAAAATGAAAAAGAAAAGATATATCTATTCGTGTTTGTTTTGTCAAGACGACGATACGTCTTTTTCTGATATTTATACTGGTACCAGATTAAACACTGAATTGTAACGAATCCCCTGATGGATCTATAGTTTTTTTATATGATTACATTTAGACATGGTTATATTTATACTTAACTATGGTTCCATAGGAATTAAAAAACCCCCTTCCCGTTTAAGATTTATCAACAACAACTCCTTACCCCATGGATCTATTACAATTCCCTGAATTAAACCATGGATTTCTATATTTTGATTGTGTATACACGCTATGCACACTAAAGAAGGTTGTTCTATTTTAATCATAGAATGATTATTTTCCTCCTTGGATCTTAATCCAATCAAAACAAACTTCTCGAGTTATCATAATCTGTATGACAAATTGCTCGATTCTTCAACTTCGATGAAATTGAAATAGTAAGAATTCAGTTCATTGGTATACGAATACATTTGATTTGGGTGAAATCCAACCGGATTCAAATATTTCCTATTGATTCCTGTCACAAAGGAACAACTTTAGTGGAAGGTCCACATCTTTTTTTTTTAGAATGAGTCTTTTTTTAT